ACTAAATAACACGTTTTTTTTATTTTGATGGCGGTGCTTTGACATTGACAGATACGGTTCGATAAAAATACGTACCCCAAAACATAAAATTGTGCAAGAATATATGGTTCCATTGTTTCTTTTTTTTTTTTTTTATTCCATAACAAGCATTTTTGTTTCAAATAATAGTCATTGGAACAAAAAAAAAGGCCCGGCGAGGTACTGACCTGGCCAGGCCGTGGGATTTTAAAAAGCTCTTGCAGACGAAATCAAAGAGGTACTTTTTATATTATTTATATATTTCTTTATATAAATTACTACTATATATTTTATTTTTTACTTATAAAATATATAATTTATATAATTATATTTAGGTATTTATAATTATATAGGTAATTATATATATATATATTAATTTAATATATATATATTAATTTAATATGAATTTATATTCATTTATATTCATTGGAATAGTGGATTGGAGATATTTCTTTCGAGCCCTTCTTACTTTATTTTATATCAATGGAATAACTTTTTTTCTATATTTTTTATATTTTGATATGTCTAGATAATTATATCTAGATAATTATATATTATATATCCATATAATAAACTAATAATAGAATAAAAATAATATAAATATAATAAAAGAAGAGGTATAAAAGAAAGACCCTTTTTTCAAACCTTACTTTTTGTGTAATGTAAAATAGTAATTATCCTTTTCAGATGGGGGAGATGGCTGAGTGGACTAAAGCGTCGGATTGCTAATCCGTTGTACGGGTTTTTCGTACCGAGGGTTCGAATCCCTCTCTTTCCGCTTTTGTCAATGACTTGGTATTTTTTTTTGTTTATCTTTCAATTTCGACGAGTCTTTTTTTTTTATTTATTTATTTAATAGTTAAAGATGTGGAATAGATAAAATCCTAAGAACATTTAAAAATCGATCAAGGAAAATAAAAACTTTCTTTTTTATTCGTCACGTCCAGGATTACGTCCTGGATCATTAGATAGGAATCCGAAGATAAAGAGAGAAACAAAGAATACCACTACTGTGTAAACAAATAGTTTGAGAGTAAGCATGACACAATCTCCAAGATCATTTTTTTTTTTGGAAAAAAAAAGAGAATAGATTCTCCATTTTTATACCACATATATCTTATTTTGACACCAAGAAATGGTTTTGATAAATCTTAAATCTAGAAATAGAGAATAATTTTCAGAAATTTATTTATAATGGAATATGAGTCAAGTCTTTCATTACCCATTTTTTTCATACCCACAATATCTAATATCTAATTGTGGGGGACTCTAATAAGTTCTTTCAATGTAAAAAAGGTCCGAATGCGGAAATGAGGTGATCCCCAGACTTTTTGTGGCGATACAAGAATTTCCATATTTGAATCGAAGTTTAATACTATAAAACCTATCTGATCTTATCATATCAATTGTTAGAATCTTTTTTAGAACAAATCATGAATTTTTCTAGGACAGTATTCAAGATCTCATCGAAAACTTACAGCAGCTTGCCAAACAAAAGCTAAGAGAAAAAATAGCAGAGGTATTACTGGCATAATATCTACGATTGGATTCAAAAAAGCGTAGGCCTCGGGCAATTTGGCGAAGAAAAAACTATTTGAAGAAAGAGCAGAATTAAGCCAGATACAGATCAAACTAAAGATATTAAGCATAACAAACATTTTGTTCTTTGTTTTGTTCTTGAAGATAATTGTATTTATTTTTATTTTGATTGAGTTCTTAATATGAGTTATTAATAATTGATAATATAATGTTATTTTTGTTTAGTTTAAGTTATAGAAAAAAATGAGTAAAAACTCAAAATTAAAAAATAAAAAGAAGGTAGACCAAAAAACTTTTCTTTGATTTGAACTAACTCAATCAAAAATACTTCAATTCTCAAATGAAAAGAGAATAGAAGAAATCATACTTTCATACAATATCTTAATTGAATTATATGTAATGATCAATAAATTTCGTTTAATTTGATATCTAAATGTATCAAAATCCTAGTACCAATCTATTCTATAGATATTTGGACTATAATTGACGAACAACTAATAACAATATTAGTGTTTATTAATGTCGAATATAAATATAAAATGGGGCGTGGCTAAGTGGTAAGGCAACGGGTTTTGGTCCCGGTATTCGGAGGTTCGAATCCTTCCGTCCCAGAACATACCTATTATATATATCATATCAGATTATATATATTGTATTAGAATACATATTTTCTATCATAAGAAAAGATTGTCTTTTTTTTGTTTTATTTTAAACAACTTTCCGTTTTTTTATTAAGACTATAATCAAATAATAAATAATATAAATAATATTATATAGAATATGATTCTTTTTTCTTATTATTCTTATAATGATTGATTCTTATCTGAATTATATCTTTTTCAAAAATGGAATCGTATTCAAATAACACCAAATAACACACAAATAGAATTGAATCGATTTGTATCCAGGTAAGATGGGAGCATAGATCAAAAGAAGAGAAAAGAGTTTTACTTAAAAAAGCAAAATCCGGGGACGGGCTTTTCATTGTATGCCTATTCCTCTCATATTGAAGTTAGTTAGTCATAAAAAAGAAAAAGAAAGCCTTACTTACGATATCCATTGGAATTTTAAATGCTGCATTCTAAGCAGTCTGATTTTCCATTTTAAAATTTATAAACAGGGGTGTGTTTTTGATATTGGGGTACTAATTAACTTCAATCAATAATCTATAGGATTAGGATTCTTTTTTATGTTTTCTCTAATGAATAATTGTAAATCTATGTAACAATTGAGACAAAGTGTATTATCTTATTCACTTTACCTTAGGTAAAGGTTGCAAAAAGATTATTGAATTTTTTCAAGTCAAATAAACTACGCAGAAAATGAGGAAATGCTTATATGTATGTCTTGTTATCGTTCTATTTCATTGAAAACTTTATTTATTTCAATTCATTTTTGCGAAAAGAGATTTGTGATCCCTAAATGAAAAATATTTAACATAGATGAAAAATATTTAACATAGAATATATAGAATATATATATATATATATAATTACTTTCAAAAACATTTGTTTAGATCTGATAGATATGGGAATCTCCTATTCTTTTCTTTCGATTATGATTTATCAAAAATAATAACAACCCCAATACTCCCTTAAATCAGTCTTTATTCTCCACCCCATTAAATTATAAATTAATTAAACTAATGAAAAAAAACAAATTTAATTTTTTTTGATCTATCTCTATCTATTTGTTTGAAATGATTGATGTTTTAATCAGAATATGAATTTCTCTCTTATTATGAGAATACGGTTTTTACTTTTACTATAAAACTTTATTCAAATAATGTAATGATATTGAAATAGTAAATCTTTCAATCAATTTAATCTTTTGAATAATGTCTTACGAGTCCTTGGTACTTGAAGAAGTGTTAAATTGATGAATCTATTTTTTCAAGTCACTTGAAGATTCAAGATGCAGATTAAAAAAAAAAAGAACTTATTTGTGTTATTTATTATTTCGAATTTTGATATTAGAATTTCAAATTCTAATATCAAAATCTATGGAGTTAAATTGAATTCTTGCTGAGACTTCTTCATAAACTACCTATTCATAAAAGTATAGATTACTATGTACCGATAGAACCAATGATTATTCATGATTCCATAATTGAATCAATTACATACTGGTTACAGCAACCTACTAGAAGAATGTTATGGTAAAACTTCGTTTAAAACGATGTGGTAGAAAGCAACGTGCGACTTGAAGGATATGGTCGGTTGTGGATTCTGACATCCGCCATTTTTTTATATTCATTATATAGGAATGATAGGAATGAGGGTGCTTCTGGCTCGACATCGTTTGTTCTGTTCCACTAGAAAAACCTCATTTTTTGGGGGTTGTGGTGTAAATAGTACATGATCATAATGGAGCTCGAGTAAAAAGTATTGATTCATTTTTTAGGGGCACGGATCTAGGGTTAGTGTTAATTAATAAGTTGAAACAACTTCGTAAGTATATTTTAGATATAGAAATCGAAAGGATCCAATTCTAGCAAGTTTCAAATTCATAAGGAAAATTGCTTGGAATTGGTAAAACTGTTTCGATCAAAAGTGTATCACGCGGGAATCAACCATTTGTATGATTCTTTGATAGAAAGAAATTACAAAAATGGTATGTTGCTCCCATTTTTTGAAATGATTAAAGATCACCGAAGTCATGTCTAAACCCAACGATTCAAGGAAACGATAAAGAATTCTGGAACAAGTAAATACCGTTTTCAGTTGTCTCAATAAATAGATCATAATGAAGAATCAAAAAAATTCTAAAGGAGACAGACAAAAAATGCGTGGTTAGAGACCGCTCAATAAACGAAATGCCTAAAGGTTTTCTTTTGGGTTATTTGAAAATTATCCAACTTGAGTTATGAGGATGTGAATACGAATGATTTTTTTCCTTTTTCGGACAATAAAATAATAAGAATAAGGAAAAGTACTTAAATCATAGTTTAATTGATTTGATGATTTTATGGATCTAATTAATATTAATTAAAGATTCTATACATAGACATAATTTCGAATTTTCTTGAGCCGTACGAGGCGAAAACTTCTTATACGTTTCTAGGGGGGGAGTATTATTCATCTACATCTATCCCAATGGGTGGTTTATCGAATCGTTGCAATTGATGTTCGATCCCGAAGAGAAGGAAGAGATCTTCGGAGAGTGGGTTTTTATGATCCGATAAAGAATCAAACTTATTTAAATGTTCCCGCTATTCTATATTTCCTTGAAAAGGGCGCTCAACCTACGGGAACTGTTCATGATATTTCAAAGAAGGCGGGAGTTTTTATGGAACTTTCCTTTAATCAACAGATGAAATTAAATTAATGAAATAAAAAAAAAGGGGAGGGGGATGACTTGTATATAACTTTGTATAAACTTTTCTATATTACTCCCCCTCTTTTGTTCTATTCCTACCCATTTATTATTACTACCAAAAGATGTTGTCGTCTATAATGACAACATCTTCTTTTTTTATTTTAGTAAGATAAATTCATATAAGACAGATAAATAGAAAAAAAAGAAAGTGAATAAATGAAGTAGTTGGGTCTATAAATAGAAAATTTTACATTATTATTATTGCTAATTCAATAATGGTTGGTTTTCGTTGAAACTTTCACTTTCTTTTTTTTTTATTTGATTTTTATTATAGTTATAGTAATTCAATATTTTATTGAATTTAATAAGAAAATATTGTTGAATTAAATAGAAAATATTGAATAATTTTGTATTTTAATTTTTTAATTTATGGTTTTCTACATTATGTTCTTTTCTCAACATTCATATTGACAACAGTATATCAAACAAATATAATCCGATCGTGAATAAATGTATCTATTTCTCTGTTCTATAGACTTGGTTTTTTTTTTTACTTTATTCAAACGATGGGTTCATTGGATTTGCTGGGATACAAGAAGTCTTTCTTTTTTTTTTTAATAAAAAAAATGGATAAGATAATAATGTATAACATACGAACAAAATCTTTGGTAGTCGATCAATTTACATTTTATTTATATTTTTATCTTAATCTATCTTCTTATTTTAGACGTCATTGTATTTGCATCTGATATGCTCATTTTTATGTTCAGAATCATTTAGAAATATTTTTTCTATTTTAATATTTTGATTGCGTTGTGTAATTAAATCTCTTTTTTGATTCCGATTGGATCTATACATTTTGATTCGGGTTGCTAACTCAACGGTAGAGTACTCGGCTTTTAAGTGCGACTAGCATTTTTTACACATTTGTATGAAGTAACGGATTCGTCGATACCATCGGTAGAGCTTTGTAAGACCGCGACTGATCCTGAAAGGAAGGAATGGAAAAAGCAGCATGTCGTATTAATTATTAATGGAGAATCTTGAGAATATTTTATTCGTATCTTATCGGATCGATACAAAATCTTGTTTGAGTTCTTGACGCGGAAAAAAAAAATAAAAAAAAAATATTAAAGTTGGATTAAGTGAATAAATGGATAGAGTCCTTTGGCTCCAATTCTAGGGAAACAAAAAAAAGCAACGAGTTTCTGTTCTTAATTTGAATAATTACCCGATTTAATTAAACGTTAAAAATATATTAGTGCTTGATACGGGAAATGTTTTTACCATAAGTAGATTATCGATTTTTTTTTAATCCTAATTATTAGTAGATATTCTCCATTAGAGTGTGGGGATGAATGTGTAGAAAAGCAGTATATTGATAAAAATCTTTTTTTTTTCCAAAATCAAAAGAGCGATTGGGTTGAAAAAATAAAGGATTTCTAACCATCTTGTTATCCTATAATGAACATAAACCGATTTAATTAGATTTTAATTAGATGGAAAAAGAAAGGATAAAGAGTCCGTTGATAAGTCTTATCTGTTTCCGGGGTATCTATCTAGTCTTTTCTTACTATAATATCCTGTTTTGACTGTATCGTACTATGTGTCATTTAATAACCCAAGAAATCAAATCTCCTATCCCGGGTTTCAATCTAATTTTAAATAAATGGAGGAATTAAAAGGATATTTAGAACTAGATAGATTTAGGCAACATAACTTCCTATACCCACTTATCTTTCGGGAGTATATTTATGCACTTGTTCATGATCATGGTTTAAATAGATCTATTTTGTTGGAAAATGTAGCTTATGATAATAAATCTAGTTTACTGATTGTAAAACGTTTAATTACGCGAATGTATCAACAGAATCATTTGCTGATTTCCACTAATGATTCTAACCAAAATCCATTTTTAGGATACAACAAGAATTTGTATTCTCAAATTATATCAGAAGGATTTGCAGTCATTGCGGAAATTCCATTTTCTTTACGATTAATATCTTCCTTAGAAGGGGCACAAATCGTAAGATCTTACAATTTTCGATCCATTCATTCAATATTTCCTTTTTTAGAGGACAAATTCCCACATTTAAATTATGTGGCAGATGTACTAATACCCTACCCCATCCATCTGGAAATCTTGATTCAAACCCTTCGCTACCGGGTGAAAGATGTCTCCTCTTTGCATTTATTGCGGTTCTTTCTTCATGAGTATTCTAATTGGAATATTGTTATTATTCCAAATAAAGCTATTTCTTTTTTTTCAAAAAGTCATTCAAGATTATTGTTATTCTTATATAATTCTCATATATGTGAATACGAATCTGTCTTCCTTTTTCTCCGTAAACAATCTTCTCATTTACGATTAACATCTTCTGGAGTCCTTTTTGAGCGAATTTATTTACATAGAAAAATAATAAAACATCTTGTCGAAGTCTTTGCTAATGATTTTCCGGGCATCCTATGTTTCCTGAAGGATCCTTTCATTCATTATGTTAGATATCAAGGAAAATCAATTCTGGCTTCAAAAGATACGCCTCTTCTGATGAATAAATGGAAATATTACCTTGTCAATTTATGGGAATGTCATTTTTATGTGTGGTTTCACTTGGGAAGAATCTA